TGTGACTCGTTGGTTTTTTAGGGTTAGGATTAAAAAAGGACCAGCCCCATAGTATGAACTAATAACCAACTCATCACTTCGTATTATCTGGATCTAAAGAACCAGTCAAGATATGATAAATCAGTCATATCTTTGTAGCAACTGAAATTTTTTTTTTGCATAAACTTTAATTAGAAGTTGTAAAACAAAATGAAAGAAGTAAAGGTGTGGATAAATGGAAGGATGAGAGAAAGAGAGAAAAAGAATATCAATGATATAGAATTCCAATATGTAAGGTCTACGAGTCATCTCATAAAAGACAGTGTAATAAAGCATCAATACTAATTGATTCATCCATAATTAAATATTAAATGAATCAAGAAAAAAATAAAGAGCTTGGAGCCAATAAAGACTAAGAAGATTGACTCAGGAATAAATTGGATTATGAGCTCCATTGTAGAATTCGGACCTAACCATTAAGTACGAAGGGATGGGAACGATGGAACCTGTGAATGCAAAAGATTTTATTGAAAAAATGAATCTTAATGATTCACTAGTCGGGATGGCGAAATGAACCGGAGATTAATTCATCTATTGGTAGAAGTCACGAACGAGCCCTACAAATGAAATAGAGATTGAAAGAGTAAATATTCGCCCGCGAAAACTTTTTTTTTTAGTTGCTAAACTTGGATAAAGGACAAAACAAAATAAAGATTTTTTAGAACGTTCTAAAAAAAAACTATTTTTTACAAAAATGTTAATCATTTCAATTAAATGTTTTTAATCCTTTTATTCGTGAGGAGCTGGATGAGAAGAAACTCTCACGTCCGGTTCTGTAGTAGAGATGGAATTGTGAAACAACCATCAACTATAACCCCAAAAGAACTAGATTCCGTAAACAACATAGAGGAAGAATGAAGGGAATATCTTATCGAGGTAATCATATTTGTTTCGGTAAATATGCTCTTCAGGTACTTGAACCTGCTTGGATCACATCTAGACAAATCGAAGCAGGTCGACGAGCAATGACACGAAATGCACGCCGTGGTGGAAAAATCTGGGTCCGTATATTTCCAGACAAACCGGTTACAGTAAGACCTGCTGAAACACGTATGGGTTCGGGAAAGGGATCCCCTGAATATTGGGTAGCTGTTGTTAAACCAGGTCGAATACTATACGAAATGGGTGGAGTAACCGAAAATATAGCTAGAAGGGCTATTTCAATAGCAGCATCCAAAATGCCTATACGAACTCAATTCATTTTTTCGGGATAAAAATGTAGAACCAACAGAAATGAATCTTGGGGATGAAAGTTTCTTTTTTTGGACAAAAAATATTCCTTTTTTTTCTTCATCCTTTGCATTGGAAGAATAGACTAAAAAATTGATATGATTCAACCTCAGACCCATTTAAATGTAGCAGATAACAGCGGGGCTCGAGAATTGATGTGTATTCGAATCATAGGAGCTAGCAATCGTCGATATGCTCATATTGGTGACGTTATTGTTGCTGTGATCAAAGAAGCAGTACCAAATATGCCCCTAGAAAAATCAGAAGTAGTCAGAGCTGTAATTGTTCGTACCTGTAAAGAACTTAAACGTGACAGCGGTATGATAATACGATATGATGACAATGCTGCAGTTGTGATTGATCAAGAAGGAAATCCACAAGGAACTCGAATTTTTGGTGCGATCCCCCGGGAATTGAGACAATTCCATTTTACTAAAATAGTTTCATTAGCTCCCGAGGTATTATAAAATGAGATCACTGATATGTTTATAGTGGGGTATTTGAAAGAAATAGATTAAGAACTAGATTAATTAGTAGATTATGTCTCACGCATATACCTTTAATAATTCATATTCATAAAACAAATAAGTAAAAAAAAAAAAGAAAAACATGTTGATTATATCAAATTTTGGGGCACCCATAATTTTCGTTCACCATGGGTAGGGACACTATTGCTGAGATAATAACCTCTATACGAAATGCTGATATGGATAGAAAAAGAGTGGTTCGCATCGCATCTACTAATATTACCGAAAATATTGTTAAAATACTTTTCCGAGAAGGTTTTATTGAAAATGTTAGAAAACATCGAGAAAAAAACAAATCTTTTTTGGTTTTAAACCTGCGGCATAGAAGGAATAGGAAAAGACCCTATAGAAATTTTTTAAATTTAAAACGGATCAGTCGACCCGGTCTACGAATCTATTCTAACTCTCAACGAATTCCTAGAATTTTAGGTGGGATGGGGATTGTAATTCTTTCTACTTCTCGAGGTATAATGACAGACCGAGAGGCTCGACTTGAAGGAATCGGCGGAGAAATTTTGTGTTATATATGGTAATCCTTTTAATATTCAAATTGGATCCGAAACTTCTTCCTATTTCTAAAAAAAAGAAAAGGGACGAGTTGTCTAATATCGTTCCTCCTCCATTAGTTGATACTTCAAGGAGGCTTTACCTGGAATGAAAGAACAAAAATGGATTCATGAAGGTTTAATTACTGAATCGCTTCCCAATGGTATGTTCCGGGTTCGGTTAGATAATGAAGATCTGATTCTGGGTTATGTTTCAGGAAAGATCCGGCGCAGTTTTATACGGATACTGCCAGGAGATAGAGTCAAAATTGAAGTAAGTCGTTATGATTCAACCAGAGGACGTATAATTTATCGACTCCGCAACAAGGATTGGAAGGATTAGGTGGTTTTGTTTTTATTCAATATGATTCGAGATGAAAAATTTCAAGAAACTTATTTTCTTCCAAGAAGTAGATTCAGAATTAAGATAAGGAATGAAAAATATGAAAATAAGAGCTTCTGTTCGTAAAATTTGTGAAAAATGTCGCCTAATCCGTAGGCGGGGACGCATTATAGTAATTTGTTCCAACCCGAGACATAAACAAAGACAAGGATAATCAGACTCACTAAAGGACTCGATGTACAAATAAGGAATCTGTTTTGACATGAAATGGATATATCCATATATCTCTGACTCATATTTATGAGATGATAAAATATGGCAAAAACTATACCGAGAATTGGTTCACGTAGAAATGGACGTATTGGTTCACGTAAGAATGCACGTAGAATACCAAAGGGGGTTATTCATGTTCAAGCAAGTTTCAATAATACCATTGTCACGGTTACAGATGTACGGGGTCGGGTGGTTTCTTGGTCCTCGGCGGGTACTTGTGGATTCAAGGGTACGAGAAGAGGGACACCCTTTGCCGCTCAAACTGCAGCAGCAAATGCTATTCGTACAGTAGTAGATCAAGGTATGCAACGAGCAGAAGTCATGATAAAAGGTCCCGGTCTCGGAAGAGACGCAGCATTACGAGCTATTCGTAGAAGTGGTATACTATTAACTTTCGTACGGGATGTAACCCCTATGCCACATAATGGTTGCAGACCCCCGAAAAAAAGACGTGTGTAGAAATGAACATTGAAGAAATTTCAAGAGAAACAAGAGAAATAAATGATTCAATCAAATAAAATAATATTACTATGGTTCGAGAGAAAGTAACAGTATCTACTCGGACAATACAGTGGAAGTGTGTTGAATCAAGAGAAGACAGTAAACGTCTTTATTATGGACGCTTTATTCTGTCTCCACTTATGAAAGGTCAAGCCGACACAATAGGCATTGCGATGCGAAGAGCTTTACTTGGAGAAATAGAAGGAACATGTATCACACGTGTAAAATCTGAGAACGTCCCACATGAATATTCTACCATAGCGGGTATTCAAGAATCGGTCCATGAAATTTTAATGAATTTCAAAGAAATTGTATTGAGAAGTAATCTATATAGAACTTGTGACGCGTCTATTTGTGTCAGAGGTCCCGGATATGTAACTGCTCAAGATATCATCTTACCACCTTATGTAGAAATCGTTGATAATACACAACATATAGCTAGCTTGACAGAACCAATTGATTTGTGTATTGGATTACAAATCGAGAGAAATCGCGGATATCTTATCAAAATGCCACATAACTTTCAAGATGGAAGTTATCCTATAGATGCTGTATTCATGCCTGTTCGAAATGCAAATCATAGTATTCATTCTTATGGGAATGGGAATGAAAAACAAGAGATACTGTTTCTCGAAATATGGACAAATGGGAGTTTAACTCCGAAAGAAGCACTTCATGAAGCCTGCCGGAATTTGATTGATTTATTTATTCCCTTTTTACATAAGGAAGAAGAAAACTTACCTTTAGAGGACAATCAACACATGGTTCCTTTATCCCCTCTTACCTTTCACGATAAATTGGATAAACTCAGAAAAAACAAAAAAAAAATAGCATTGAAATCGATTTTTATTGACCAATCAGAATTCTCTCCCAGGGTCTATAATTGCCTCAAAAGGTCCAATATATATACATTATTGGACCTTTTGAATAACAGTCAAGAAGATCTCATGAAAATTGAGCATTTGCGCCTAGAAGATATAAAACAGATATTGGTCATTCTAGAAAAACATTTCGCAATTGATTTACCAAAAAAGAAGTTTTAAATCTATTGGATTTTTTTTCGTCTTTTTTTTTTTTTCATTAAGATGAAAATAGGTTTTGAATCTTTAGCACAATTCATATATTCGAAAGAAATTCAGAATTGAATAGATGTATCTAGGGAGAATTCGCTTGAAAGTGACTATTCCCTAGATACACACGTCGTGTTATTTCACAATTGAATCAAATTAAAAAAGACCTAAAGTTAGGGATTTATCAATAGGTAATGTTGCACCAATACCCAACCAAAGAGCGACTGCAGTACCAATCAAAAAGACGGTTGTCGCTACTGGACGACGAAATGGATTTTGGAATTTATTAACATTCTCTAAAAAGGGTACTGTTAATAATCCCGCAGGTACTGAAACCATTAAAAGAACACCCAATAATTTATTGGGCACTGTACGAAGTATTTGAAATACGGGAAAGAAATACCATTCCGGTAATATTTCTAAAGGGGTTGCAAACGGATCTGCCGGTTCACCAATCATTGATGGTTCTAGA